AAGTGCGAAAAGACAGTGCAAGCTTTGTTATGCCGAAACCTAAATGTAAAGTCAGCAACACTTCCAAATGCCACTTCTTCCCGTCGCATCCGTCTTCAGGACGATATAGTAACAGGTTTTCACTTCTCAGTGAGTGAAAGATTTTTCCCCGGGTGTACGTTGAAAGCTTCTATCGTAGAACTAATTCGAGAGGGCTTGGTGGTATTAAGAATGGTTCGGGTGGGGGGTTCTCTTTTTTAAGAATAAAGAAGAAGAATAGAATCTAATTCATGTTCATGCTAACAGAAGAGCGGATCCAATACCAAGACTACTTCTTTCTCAGGAAGTGCAGCAAGTACTTGAGGAATTTGGGGATGTCATGCCCCACGAGTTAGTTGCCCAAGTGCCCCCTAGGAGGGCAGTCTACCACAAGATCGAGTTGGAGCCTGGAGCCAAACCAGCTGAAAAACGTGACGCGCCCCCCGAAAAACGTAAGCGCCCTAGCGCCTTTATAGTCATAAGCTTTTCGGCTAGACCAGCTTCAAAGCCGTTGCGCGCTAAAGCCTTGACTTTATAGAGTGAGATCGAGACCTGTATCTAGTCCCGGATCCTTCAGCAGCATCACAGCTAGCAGACCCACTTCCATTCGCAGTTACAATTCCAATGGATCCCGCCTAAGCAAGTAGTTGATAGCCGATTGAGAGCAATCCAGTAGCAGTAAAAGCATAACCCGCGTGAACCAATCCCCACCAGCCTAGCCAATCCCAAAAGTGTTGGATAGTCGAGTGGGCCTGATGAAATGATTCTATCTCCTAGCCGAGAATAGCCTTATGCAGAATCGGGTGGTCCTTCCATCCCTACAATCGCCGGGAAAAGAAGAGGAATGAATGGTTGGATAGTCTGCCTATGCGAACGAATTAGTATGCCTGGTATGCCAGGCCAGCGGTGAAAGCAGGTCTTATGCCAAATCCCTAACCTGGTTTCGGATACGAGAATGAATCCTGCCTTTCCGGTTGGAAATGAGCCGCTCGCCTTTCCTTCCTTCGCTTTCTAGCAGCCTTCCTTGCCTTCGGCCTTCTTTCTACCTTCGGCTTATGTTTACTATCTTACTTATCTTTGAGTATTTATTATTTGAAAAGAATGGTTTAAGGTTAGGAAGAGAAAGAGACGAGTGCTGAGTTTTTTTGATAAACACTATGGGAGGATTTGAGAACTCACTAATAACTGAAGATTGCTGACACTTGTAACCTGACCAAATCACAACAAACAATAATATACATGGAGTCGCATGGGAAATGCTTTTAGCCAAGCTAAGCTAACGGGTTGGAGGTCACTCGGGCATTGCTTTTTGAGAAGGATGTTCCAAAGAGATTTTGGAACGAAGCAGTGTTAACTGCCACCTATCTAATCAACCGGACCATGACTCCTGTGTTGGGAAACAGATCGCCTTTTGAAGTTATCCTGGGACAGCCACCTTCCTATTCAGATCTGCGAGTCTTTGGGTGCCTTTGCTATATACATGTACCCGACAGTCTTCGCCATGACGCTTTCTCCCACATCCACTGCATGCGTCTTTTTTGGGGTACCCTGCAGATCAGAAAGGGTATAAAAGTGCTATGATCTTACCACTGGAAAAGTGCATATTTATCGCCATGTCACTTTTTATGAGGATCTCTCTCCCTTTACCAAGGCGCCATCTAGATTGGATGACAGAATCGAGCCGGCTCCAATACAGGGGGAGAGTTCACTTGATGGTTTGGAGCCTATGATGACTCAGGTGGTGATACCGCATTCTTCCGTTCTTCATCAAGCACCGATACCTCACACCACAGGCTCTGTTGTTGAGGCTTCGCAAGATCTTCCTATAGGAGAGCAGCCTGTTGAGGTTTCGCAGGATCTTCCTATAGGAGAGCAGCCTTCTGCTGAGAGAGTGGATCCACCTCCACTTAAGACGTATTTTAGGAGACCCCGACCTGTGCCAACAACCGTTGAGCAGCCCGTTCTCTCTCGAGTCCCCGAAGATCATCCTCTTCCTGTTTCTAGTCCTGATAAGGTACGTAGATCCGATCGCATTCAATTTCCTATTGATCGTTTTGTATCTTATGACTCTTTTTCGAAAAAACACCGTGCCTTTGTCTCTACTGTTCATTCCACCAGGGAGCCCAGTTCTTTCCACGAGGCTTCCTCCTCTGCTTGTTGGAGGCAGGCGATGAAAGAAGAGGTTCTGTCAGCTCGGCTTGGAGTAAGTCGTGAGACCTCGACTTTTGGCTAACCTCCAGAAAGGAGTGAACACAACATGGCACTTGTTGCATCCTTTGGTAGGTCAATTGCAGCTCTCTGGCGCGCTACGGCTGGCTCCTCCGCTTGCAGGGTCAGTTAGCTCAACTCAGGTAGGACAGCTTCGGGTAGCCATCCATCTCTATCAGCTTACGCATTTGGGTCCCTCTTCTGGTAAGGATTCCAATGTTGCCGCTCGACGATTCGCTAGCGTTTGTAAGGTGAGTTGAGCATGTAAGCGTAGGCTTGCTTCCCTTTCAATAAGGGTTGGTACAATGTTGACGCGTCGTTGTGAGTTATGAGTTCGAACAACCTAACCGCCTAATGAGCTACCTGAGAGGCAGTGGCTAGCGGAATACTGCTTTCGGCGTCAGCCTTCCGGCATCCGCAGTAGAGAAAGCAATAGCATCACCGGCAGGAGGCAAGGCAGGAAAGAGATTAATGACTAGTCTGAAAGCCAAGCCCGGAAAGGAAGACTGACGGCTTTAATGTCCGAAAGCAGCTCCAGCTGAAAAGCCTCCGATTGCTGCACCCCAACCTACTAACTAAAGCACCTACTTAGTTAGGGCAAGGCAGCGGCAGATAAGGAAGAGATTTAGGCAACTGAACTACGAGCACTGGTTGTCAGCTAACAGACGGCGTTCCATGTTGCCGGCCGCTTCACTTGAAAAAAAAAAAAAGAGAAAAGAGGTCTTACTACGGGGGAGAAGCCAAAGCCGAATGCCGCAGCTCCTAGGAAAGAGAAGGCAAGGATGGTTAGATTCCCAGCTTTTTGTCGGGATCAGGCAAGGCAACTATCTCGAGCTAGCCCGCGCAAAAAGTTGACCAACTACGAGCTACTTGCTAAAGCCAGCTACCGGAAAAGGAAGGTCTTTATTCCCAGCTTTTTGTCGGTCGTCCACATCAACAACTGCTGAACGGCGTTCCACGGCTGATGGTTTAACCAACTTGTGAACTAACTCTTCCTGTTCTGTTTAGCTGCCTCGTGGTACCTGAACTCGCGCGCTACGGTGACTCTAATAGGCTTTTCAATGTTGACGCGCTTACACCCGGCAACATTGAAGCGTCACTTGAACTCCCTAAATTGTGCCAAGGTGCTCTCCATTCAAAAGAGAATGAAAGACGGGAAGACCTACCTGAGCCAGCTGCCTGGAAAGGGGGAAAGGGAGATGGAACAACGTCAGCTACTGGTCTAGAAGGCCCCCTAACACAAGACTAGACTAACAGATCTCAGGCTAGGAAGTCCACTAATGAAAGCGTTCCACCCCTCTCTCTTAAAGCTTCTGAAAAGGAGATAAAGACGCTCAACTTGCTCCTCCCGTCTGATATACGTTATTAATCTTGCTCCCTCTCTACACTCCCCTTCAAGCAGCTAACGCGCACTCTTCAGGTACCACTTGTCTGGTGCAAACGGAGGTCTCTCTCCTTATGGCATATCCATTGCAGCAGCGACGGTCAGTTTCCTTTAGCTAGTGGAGAGAAGGGCTTCCTTGAATGAGCTGTTCCTTTCCTTTCTGTTAGGGATAGCCCGGCATCTCAAAACTAAGACAGACAATTTGCAGATAAGCCGGGCAACAACCAGGCGCATCAAAGTCGAATCAGGTCTCGCCTTCCTTTAGTTGACTCTGAAGCTTGCCCTGAACTTATTTCATTCGTTTAGGGCGAGTAGCTTTGCTTGCTAGCCTGAATACTTGCTGCTTTAACTAGCCGCTTTCCTAGCCGCGGAGGTGAAAAGCTGTAAGCGGAGAAGGCAGCGCCTGTTCTCTCGATTAGTGGTCAGTTGTTGTTACCGTGCCCTATATATGAGTAATGGGTAGCGGAGAAGCTAGCTCGACCAAAGGGAGAGGGAGTTTCATAATCAGATTTTGGTAATAAAGATCACTACTATACTATTATACTTAATTAATGAAACTAGGGAACGCCTTAACGTGAAGTCGACGTTCCGTCTCCCTGACGATCCCGAACCCTCAAAACAGGTGTCGGCAACATTAATTACCAAGCTTCTTGTAGGGAAGCCTTCAATGTTGCCGCTGACGACAATGAATGTTGCCGCTAAACTATCCAATTTGCCTTCCGCAGGCTTCCTCGAAAATCAAGAAAATCAGTCTTCGTGACGCGTCGGGTTCAACGGCTTTGAGGGTTACCAATAAGCCGCCCGGGCATTAACAACGTTCATAAAAGGGAGTGGAGAGAGTGGAGCTACGTTTTTCATCATTGGAGACGGATCCAGGGTTCAGCCTTTCACCGCAAGCTCGTGTTTGGGCCGTAGTGCTTGCATAGCTACTGAATCGGATGGGATCGCCGTTACGATTGATGCCCCTTCACCTCCCCCGCCACTGCGGATTACCCTTTAGTTGCATCAGCACTACTCTCCCGAGGAGAGAGAGCTAACCCTTAGCTAATTGGAACCCCTACGGGAGGTCCCTACCCCCCTAGGAGACAAGTACAACCACTAGGGAACGCCCACCCCAAACACTCCTTACGAAGGGAAGGCACTCTCCCCCCCCCACCTGTGCAGAAACAATTGCAAGACCTTTTGACCCTGGGACCATTCCCATCTGGGCAGACGATTCGGATGGAGCCCCCCCTTCTTTATTAAGGGCCCGTCAGAGTCCTTACCTTAGCATTGTTCATGTAAAGGAATCTGTCGATCCGTTGTTCGGTTCAGCTGTTAAGTAAGAAATACGTCTAAAGAACGTTCGAATGGCGTAAGGGACGATCGAGTTTATACGTATATGGATAGGTCATGATTGATGGAAGGATAAATCACATGGATTCGAATTCAGCTTCTTTGAGGGTAGTTTTTATGGCGTTCGAATCGCCACGGAATTGGAGGTCTTTCTCGTGAGAGAGAGACGGAGAGGTCCCCCTCCCGGTGTGAGATTGAGCGTGAACCCGTGGAGTCAAATATTCTATTCGATATTAAATGATACCAATGACTAACAACTTCAGGAGAAAAATCCCCCGGCAAAAAAACCTTCAACACCCGACTCTATTCAAGGATTGCCAGGGTTTCAGTTCCTGACCTCTTTCAAATCAAAAGGGCTTCTGCTTCGCGTCCCAGTAGATCGTGTGATTTCGCCAGGAGCTTCTTAGTAGATACTCGCCCAAGCAATCCGGTTTTGACCCTACGCTTTCCAGCCCCCGGATATCCATTCGCTCCGGCCGGTAGAAAGAGTCGTTATCTATTCCTCTCCCGCCGATTGAGGCTGTTTGAGCAACTCACTCGTTGTCCCGAAAATGCCGATTGATCCGGAGTGGAGATCGAAACCCAATAACAGAAACCGGGTAATAGGGCTATGTTTAGCCCGCCAGTAGCGGGGGTGGAGAAAGCCGAGGCACCGACAGAGAAATTGGATCTCACTGGCCCAACTAATGATTCTACCCGTAGCTCGCTCTGCCTCTTCTTCCCTCAATCAATGAGTGACTCGTAGTGACGAAGAACCAGTCCGGAGCCGGTACTTCGCCCAGTATCCCAGCCCTAAACGGGATTATGCAGAGGCAAGAGCCCGGGCAGCAGGCATAGAGGATATCCTAAGCGCAAATGGTTTCGATCTCTCCATCAATGATGATCGTCGGAAGCAATGTCATAAGCATAAGCTCTGGTTCCAACCAAGTAGCGGCACGGAACCGCGAACTAACAACACTTTGTTGCACAATCTTCATTTTCGTCCACTTCCATCTCTTCAGCCGAAGCCTCTACCTCTGTAGTTAGCTGAAGCCTCTATCTCCTCTGCCGGGGGGAGGACGAGACGCGATGCCGGAGAACCGAACCCCCGTACCCACGAAGGAAACCATCACCTTTCTCTTTATATTCCTATATTCCATGGTCCTCCATTCCATACCCCCTGCTGGTGGGTGATGAGAGAGGCAGTTGTTAAACTGCATCCGCGCTGCAGTTTTTGTCGACCAACCCCAGCTATTGCGTTAGAGCCTTCCCCTTACCGCCTGGCTGGCCAAGAGGAGACAGACCAGAAGAAAGGGTATTCGAAATCCTATTCGATCCTCCTCTTTCATCTAGGAGACCAACGACCAATGTTATCTATCACTAGATGGAAGAGGTAGAAGCACCTGCCTGCCCGAGGACCAGCATAAGCATATCCCTCCTGGCCTTGGTGTACAAACAAGGAAATCCATAAACTCCTCGATCCCATCCGACTTGTTTATTTTCCCAAGCCCGCCGCGATTTCTAACAAACGGATCTGTTCGGCCCTGTAGTGACTTTAGAGACCTTAATGCTACTAGTCCTATAGATGATCCAGATCAGATATAGAAAAATGGATTTGAAGGATACAATCGAATAGGATATTGGATAATGTAGAAAAACCTGCTTGCGATGGGAATGGGGCACCTACTACTACTTCCTATTTGATCCGAAGAATGCTGGTGCAATGACCACGGCTTTCTATGGCCCACTCCATCAAAGCATAGAGCCCTATGTCGGTGACCTTCTCCTTGGTCAGTATATAAACTCATTCCCGGTTCGACAAATCGTCGTATGTGTCTCCGCCTAGCCAAATGCGCCCTAACATCCATGGTTGGAGTCACATCTAGAAAACGTCGTTTCATCATTTCCCGCACAAAATTCTTTTCCCATAGAGATCAAAGACATCATAGATATGCAACCGAGTGAAAGGCACAAGCTACTTCTCTCATGGCGGTCGAGCTGGTTCTGGGCAATAAAATAGCGCTTTTTCCGGGTTATGGTTATGAACATGGATGGTGCTTTATGGATGGATTCGAATTGTCGATTCATGCTCGTATCTCGTTCCAACAACACCCAACGAAACAACAGCATCTGCCGGTGTCACAATGTTCTATTCTAGATGGACGTCTTCTATCACGGACCGGGGAGCCAATCGGCATTAGCAGGATTGGAATTGGAGTCGTCAATTTTGCGGCAGCAGGAAACATAGGTGGGCTGGGCCTTGATCGGAGTCGAAGAGAAGGTGAAGTGACCGATGCCATCTTTCCTTCTGCCTCTGCTGAACCACACCTCTTGATAGGTGTATTAGTGCAACGGAGATGGAGCAACTCACTAGTAGAATAGACTATTGAGTGACGTCAGAAAATTGACAAGCAAGCGCTGGGCGAGAATAATTAGCAGTATGAGTAGGGCTCATTTGCTGGTGAATCAAGACCAGAACTTCGAGAAGTTCTTGGGATTGGCGAACAATGTAGGACATAGGAGCAAGTGGCTTTGTATTCAGCGTCCAAAGAATCTATTATGACCGCGCGACAAACAATATTCGTTTTGTCGAAGCGGATGGGAGCGGCCGAGCCGCCCATAAGATCGATTCATTCTCCATAGTAGGACCCTAACGAGCAGTCGGACGAAATTCGACTTCCAATGAGCCCGCCCATCTCAGAAGAATTAAGCCGTAGCGAGATGAGGACAGGACAACGGAAAGATGCAAAATCGATGCCGCAGATCGGAAGAATGAGGGCTCCAACACATATTCGGAGGCGGCTTGGAATTTGAAGGTGGACCGGTGCAGATCCCAACCCCTGTGTTTCCCTATATGGAGGTTGAGGAGCCAGAAACTCATGCCCCGAACCCCCCCGTTTTTGAAGCAAGAGGGGAAACGAAACGTGGAGCAGTTGGCGCAGTTAGAGGGAATCGCAACAGTAGCTGGTGACTCGGGCTCACACTCCCTTCTCGGGAGGTTCGATTCAGTCAACTGTTTCTGACACGAGGTAGATAACAACAATAGATAGGAGAGTGCTTTCAAGCACGAACAGCGAATGTTGAAAGCCAGAGTAAGGCAGTTCTTTCTAAAAAGTTGATGACTAGGGGCAATATCAATAGAAAAGGGAAGGAAAAAGACCAGGGGCTGTGGCCGGATTGAAGAGAAGAAAAGACAGTTCGGAAGAAGACCTATCAATCATCAATGATTGCTTCAGATATTGAAAATGTACTTCACTCTACATCTCCTTATGATTCTTCAAATGAAAGAAGAAGTAATTGCAATGTACCGAACTCGAACCATATACAGCTACAGCCCTCTCCCTGCGCCGGTCTTGCGCTGGGTCCCGGTCCTGCTCTTGCCCAACCCGCCACGTCAGAATCTATCAGAATGGTTGGGTCATACCTGCCATACAAGACACTTTTCCCTTTCCCGGTGGTTTACATTCTCTTTCCTACATATCCTATTCTCAGATTCGGATATGGCCAAAGATTTGATGGATATGGGGGACATGGTGGTTGTGGTTCAACCTACCCGGACTTCGGAACTGCATGCAAACCCCGCCATAGCTAGCGCCTATAGATAGATTTGAGATCGAAGATCATTCTCTAAAGAGCCGAAGGCATTCCGGAGATGACTCTTCCGCCTGCCGAGGGAGACTGAAGGAGAAGTTTCCGCTTCTAAATCGATTTCCGGAAAGTCAGGGGCGTTCAAAAACACGGGCTTTTTTCAAAGATGCATCAAAAAGAACCTCCGGCCTTAACCTATTTAGAAATGCTATCGTCGATATAGGTGATAACCAACAACTCACCGGTGTAAGGCATAACATCCGGGTGATAGTTAGATGGAAGCCAAGATACAAAATCTCCCTACCCCCCTCGATCCTTATCGACTGAAATAGGGCGTACCTCACCTATGATATATGTGTCACTCTGATCCGTACTAAGGAAAAGAGTGTATCTCACTTTGTACGGATTATAGCAAATTATATGCCTTAAGCATCATTTTAGTAAGTAAGGAATATGGTACAACAGTTTGATCGGCTTATGGCTGGCTTCCAATATGTATCACTTGTATCCCTTATAAAGTCAATATAAGTGAGCAATATGGGTTACACTCCACCTTATTAGTTCCATATCTATGGGGGTTCCCTAATTTACTAATAGATCTCATAGTCACTAAGCAATGTCGGTTGTTAGTGTATGAACTCAGAATCGTTCTGATGGGGGCAGGGAAGTGCCGCTGCCGTTAACCTACGCCGTCAGTGTGTACCCATTCCTAGCCATGCGTAAGCATATTGGCATATATAATACGTAAAAGTTGGGGTTGACCCCAACATCAATATTTGCCCATAAGATCTAGATGTCAGTAATTGTTATGGGCTATAACAAAAGTGTTTCTTATGTCCTAAACTTCAATAAAATTATGTATGGGATATCTGATCAGGATGTAAACCCGTCGAACCTTTAGTCGAGACCAGCTGAAAAACGATTATTACGTCAAAGGCGCTAGCGCATACGTTTTGAAGCAGCAAGCAACGGCTGAAAAGCCTATTAGTAAAACGCGCTCATACGTTTTTCAGCTGGCTTCAAAGCTTATTACTAAGGTAAAACGCGCTAGCGCGCCTGAATTGATAGTCGTTTTGAAGCTGGCATTCCTAATCGCCCTATCTAGTAAGGCACTTTGATTTTTCAGGGCAAGATAAGGTCTCACTAACCGGAGGGAGAGTGACGGAAGGCGACGGCAGCTAGGAAAGACAGGAAGGTAAGATATTAACGACTAGTTTTGTCTTCAAGCGGAAGCCGAAGCCGTCGAAAGGGGAAGGGCTCTATGGGGGACAGGAAGACCCATGAGAAAGAGACGTCCAAGAAAGGCCATGATGCTGACGACTGGCCCTAAGAATTCTGGATGGAACACGGGGTCTTTCATATTCTTATGCAACGGCGCGCATCGAGCCTGCCCACAAAAGCAATCGTTGAACACGTTGCAGGCCCAATCATCAGGAGAAGAGCCCAGGATGGGGGCTTTAAGTAAGGCTGCTAAATGCTATTAAGGGGCAGACGGAGGTAGCAAAGCCCCAAGCTCGGGAACTCATGTATATTGATGTGTGCATCAATGGCAAGTCCACTAGGGCTATGGTGGAAACGGGGGCAACACACAACTTCGTTGCGGATCAAGAGGCACGTCGGTTGGGGCTCAAGCTTGAGAAAGACTAAAGCAAAATGAAGGCACTCGGAGGCGCGTCCCATTGCAGGCTTGGCGAAGGGCGTGTCCATACGGATAGGACCGTGGGCAGGTACGACGGAACTTATGGCTGTTCCTATCGATGATTTCCAAGTCATATGAGGCATGGAATTCCTGCATACTGTGTGAGCTGTCCCCATGCCTCATATGAGGGTAGTGTGCCTAATGAGTGAAGAGGCCCCCTGCATGATTCCCACGGTAAAGGTCGGAAAGGAAAAGGTTGAGATCATCTCAGCCTTACATCCGATAGAGGGGATTTATAGGCCAATTATAGCCCTCGGACTTCCGTTCGCTTCTATCGCTATTGATTCGGGACACGGACACACTCTTTATAAAAAGCAAATCCACTACCCGGCTCCTTGGTACTGTCGTAGTGTAACCGGCTGCTCGCCCTACTTCAGTGCCAAAGGCTTGCGACTTCAGTAGAGTAGGCCCGTTTACCGTCACTTAAGGGTTTTCGATAGGGATCGACCATGGGGTTTACAAAACATTCATAGGCAGAGGGGCGGCGGAGGCAGACCTTATACGACTCTTTCGTAAGGGCCGCGTCGCAAACTAACAGAGAGGATGGAGAATCAGGGATCTCGACCCGTGAAGAAGTGAAGAGTCAAGAAAGACGTCCGGAATCTGATCACCTGGGCGGTGACTAACCCAGGCATTTGAACGTCGACTCCCGCTTAAACGAGCAAGCAAAAAGCCCTATGCTAAAGACTCGGGACAGAAAGATTCGTATTGAATGAATGCACCGGTCATTTCCTTCCTTCTCGAGATGTTTTAATACGGTTTAAGCCTACTTGGTTTCATGGTTGAAGTTTGAGCTCTTGCTTGCTTTCATTAAGTGACGGTAAACGGCAAGTCAAGAAACTCGTTGTATGGACGTTAACATGCGACACTTTGCATTCGAGAGGGAGCGTCAGCGCTTAGCGATAGAGTATACCTTAGAAAGTCAGCGAAGGCTATAAAGGTTCCGTACGTTGATCTATGGGCTTTCGGCGGCTCAATAGACTCAGCTTGCGTCGGTTGTATCGGGAGAGATGGCTTCTACTGGCGAATCTTTCTCTTAGTCATGGATATATCTAATAAAGATAGACCGTCGACTTTAGAGGATGGAGGTCCCGGTGCTACCTCTGGATCTAAACCTGAATCCGGGATGCGAATATGACTCTTTAGCTTGTTTACCGGAGGCCCCGCTTGTAAGCTATTACGCTGTACACTACGACTACTAGAGGGGCTATGTTGTAACTCGACCAGCTGAAACCGTCAGTGACTACTCCTCTTCGGGACATCGGGTGGATAGGTACGGATTTCCCCCCGGGAGCGTCAGGTTGCTATTCGCTTCTATCCTTCGGCAGTCAACCGCCTCGCCTCACCCGCCCGTTTGCTATTAGCTTCGGGAGCGTCGCTTTGCAACCTGACGCTATTTCATAACCAAACCTGGAAAGAAAGACGTCTGTTTCGGGATCAGTCCCGTCCCTAGATGTAGTAGTCAATCAGCGGGACATTCAAAGAAGCTATGCACCTTCACTGAATGTTAATGAAAGCAAGCCCTTTCATCCTAATCTCATATACTGAAAAGGGGGCCGGACGTAGCGCGTTCTTTTTTGGAACACATAGGCGATTACAGACGCATCATTAAACACTTTGCGAAGCGCGGAACCCCGGAATGGAATCATTGCAGAAGAAAGGTATAACGGTTGGGGACCGGAACAGGATTAAGCCCTTAATAAGCATGCAGATGAGTCTTTGCTGTCAGCCCCAATCCTTCGGTTTCCGGATTGGAATAAGGAGTTCATGTTCATACTGACGCATCACTCTATGCCATTGGATGTATGTTGGCGCAGGAAGGGCCGCTGGATCACCCCATCTACTTTGCAAGTAGACGACTTTCCGCTTGGGAATTATACAACCACCGAACCTTCTTTCCTTCTAGCGAGTGTGCTATCCCGTGTGCCTATCTACTTATTAGATAGTAGTTTCCTCGAAGCTGGGTCACTCCGAGGCCATTCAACAAGGCCATTCCACGAGGTAATCCCGTCTATCCCTCCATTGAGGTACATTACATTCACGAAACTCATCTAACAACATATAGCTCTCAAAAGATAAACTACAGGCATGTTAGCCCTTACGCTCCTCCCTCTGTCAAGAACTAACAGCAGACAGCAGCAATCCATATATAGGAAGATAGCTTAACCTCTGGAAAGTCGCCTTATCTTCCTTTGGGTTTGGGTCTCACCCCTCAATCTCATACTAGCTAGTGAAAAACAAGAAGCCTAGAGACCTTATTCAACTAATAGTCAACGAAGGAGACCAAGCGCTAAGCTACTCACCGAGCGGGAAGAGCTATTGGCTATCGTTCCGAACAGTCGATCTATCCATAATAGATACCAAAAGGCACCTACGAATGACAACTCAAACTAGCGCCCGAAGCATCTGATAGTGCCATGGCAGAGCCTCCTACTTGCTTGTCGGACCGGGCTTGGCTTGAGGAGGGTTTGACCCCCTTTATTGGCGGAGTGACGGGGGACTTTTATCCAAGAAACCACAGGGAAATAGTGAATCTTGACAGACTGAACCCCTTCATCCGTATCTGGCTATCCGGGGGAACTACAAGCACAGGAAGGAAGGGAAGATATTACTAATAATAAAATAAGAAATACGATCTAATCAATAGCAAGACAGAAGAAGCTCGTACCTATAGCAAGGATAAAGTCGTAAAGTAATAGTGATGTTGATTCAAAGCAATCCATCATCGCTAGCTTACTGCAAATCATACATTCCCTTCTGTCTTTGCTTGATATAACCCTCAAAAGAAAAAGCAAAGGAAACTATTAGACGTTACTCCCTCTAGCTAGGAGGGTGGTCGTAAATCAAGACAAAACAAAACAAAATAGAAAATAGATTGGATGGTAGCTAGGCTATGGAACTAACAGCGGCAGCTGCAACCGATATATCCGCTGTTTTATCCGCTCTTGTTTTATCCGCTCTTTGCCTGTAGCTAGTAGGAAGCTAGGCACAAGACGCAGACGCTAAGATGCAGACTCTAGGTGCAGCTGCTTCTCTTCTTTGGTCTCGTCTTCTCTCTAGGTTTATAGCTATAGCAAGCTCTGACCTCGGGTTTCCGCTTCATTCAAGTCGGGACAAGTCACCAACAAGAGAGGCAGACGAGAAGACGATGCAGACGATCAGACGTTAAGATGAAGATGTTGCAGCACCGCTTGCCCTATCCTATGGTCTCGAGGCAAGGAGCCTGATTAGATAGGGGCTGCTTCCACAAAGGTTAAGCGATTCAAATCAAAAGAAGTAGCGACGGGAAGCGTTTCGGAGTCTGGAACATCAACAGGAATCGATGATCGACTTGATAGTCCCAAAACCAATCCGAATCAAAGAACCTTGCGTCACTCGACCAACGGGAGAGGGTCTTAGATCAACGTCCACATCCATGCCAGGATCAGCGGATGAACTTCCACTTTGACCCATGATTGGTAAGGATCGAGCTTTACTCAGCTTTACTGAACTGATAAGGCTCTTTCTTCCTTTGCTTATCTAGGCTTCCGGGAGAAGGAACTTGAACTAAGAAGTAAGTACTTTTTTTCGAAGTAAGTACTTTTTCAGTGGTTTGAATCTTTCTATGAGTAGAAGGTTTGAATGGTCCGATTGAGGTCCAGTCCCAAGGGCAGGATCCTAACTTTATCCATTAGCTTCCACATCTACATCCCAGCAACTTATTGGGAGTAGGAAAAGACTTTCTTTTACAATCCCACTCAAGCGGGGAAGTGTGAAAAGTTTGACGCACGACCGGACGTGAATAGTCGACTGGAGAAGCTGCTCCAGTAGCAACCTAAACCTAAATCGCATCAACATCCACACTTCGTTAAGCCACTTCGGTAAGCTAGTCGCCATCTCTTTGCTTTTCAGTCTTTCCAATGGGAAGCCTGTGATGAAACTCCCATTGCTTCCTGTCCTAAGCAAGAGAGTGATTTCGGGCTTTTCGACCGACCAGTCATCTATAAGGCTATGGAAGCGGGTAAAGCAGTCTTTCTATCTTTCTATTTATACATTAGCAAGGGCCCATAAGGCCTCGCTGGAAGCCTTCCCGTATCGTATTGAGCTTTATTGAGTAGTTGCACGAAGGGGCACTGGTAGGTTCTCCGCCCTTTAATGGACGAGATTCCCTTTGCCTTTGTTTCCATTTTTGATGGTCTGCCCTTCTCTTGGCGATTGGTAGAGCTAGAGAAGCAAGATGAACTCTCAGTTAGCTACTAAGGAGGAAAAGAGAGCATACTTTCTACACTTATTACAGGAAGTAGTACCTACCCTAATGAGGATAGAGAAAGTCGCGTTCAAAGCCTTAAGAGAGGCCTTAAAGAAAAAAGAAGAGAAAGCAGAAACTCGTAAAGTGATGATCGCACACTGATGTGGTTTCATCGCTCATCGATAGCTAACTGCCAACACAAGATTATACTCCAATTACTTAAATAGAGTTAGAGCGGGGATTACCCTTAGAGGTATAACAGAAGGAAGGCGTAGTGATAGAATACAGTCTTATACGTCCTATCTTGATATAAACCTATAGGAGATACAAGACAATGTTATCTAACAGCAGACAATGTTGAGATTGTCTTATAAAGAATTGTCTTCATAAGATTGTCTGCTGCTCTCTAACAACCTAGCCACTTACTGGGATAGGAACTACTAGGATAGGAAGCTACTAGAGGAATTCTTAAACATCCTAAAGCTACATCCTACGCCTAGCTACTACCAGTGCTAAATCTAAAACATTCTTATCTGGCTTTGCTTGTTATAACCCTACAGTCAAGTAGCAGCCTGCCTCAGGTATAGATATCCCGAAACTCCCCTTGCCCGCTCTACGACTACAAAAGAGAAGACAGATCCAATCCAATCTATTCTAACCTTCAAAACAGAAACTACAGGCAACCCTTAGACCTTACGCTCATCCCTCTTGCTAGGAGGGACCGAGCTGCACTACCCTTACTCAACCTCAACTACCAGAACTTTAAGGAAAGAAAGCCACCCGTAGTTACATCAGACTGACAAGAAAGAAGAAGAGCTACCATCTAGCAGCTAGGATAGGGAAGGCTAGCTACTCAGACTAGAAGACACTGGGGGAAATAGAAGCACAGCCAGGAGATAGCTTCCCACTAGCTACTGGGATAGCACTACTAGCTACTATTAGGAACTACAAAGAGGCTAGCTACTCGGATAGGAAGTAAAAACTAGCTACATGGTTAAGGTAGGCCCTTCTCTCATTACTTCCTCACGTCAGGAATGTCGGGACGGAGAAATGCAATGTCATTTGGCCGGATATTGAAATAAAAATGAATATGTTAAAAGTAAGAATCTTTCTATGGAGTGGTTATAGGTTGAAAGAATGAAGTCAAGCTGGTCTCCAGTAGTCTTTGTACATGTATTTCCCCCTCTATTGGGGGATAGTCCTTAGGAGAGAGAGTCCTGTTGCAGACCCCCTCACAACATTCTTCTTTTATCGCGCGATTTAGTAATAGTTCAGTGAACTAGAACATCCTTCTTTTATTGAGATTGAGTCATTGTTCGGTGACTTATATCTGACCGGAACCTACGATTATAACGAATCCCCCGATTCTATTTCTTTTATTGTTTCAGTCTTTGTAAATTCCCCGTCTTTCTTTTGTTTCATCTTTTTCACGGGAAAAAAGTGCTGTGATGAGATCTGTCTATACGTCCATCTCACAACTAATAAGACAGAAAGTGGCAATGTAACAGGGGCCAAGGATGCCTCACGTTCGGGTACAGAAGAGAGCGGAGCGAACGATCAAAGCGATCAAAGCAAGACGAACAAAGAGCTGAATAAGGTTTCGTTCGTTGCCGTTCCATCATAGTTTATAAGGAGCTGGACAAGGAAAGGAGGGTGCTTTCAACTTCCTTGTTGGAATGGAGTGCGTGCTTCCATAAGGGTCGGGGCTCTATCTATCTGCGCTTCTGCTAAACGCTTCCCCGCGCTCCGAGTAAACCACCAATTATAATTATATTATAAAACACTTCTGTGACGGCTCCTTTTGCGAGCTTTCCGCTCTTTATAAGACCCGACGCGAGAGTTGAAGTCTTCTTTCCCGGTGAAGTCAGACTGAAGTGTAGCTGAAGGAGTGATCTACGAATAGGAGTTCTATCGCGGGGGTTTGAGGGGGTCTATCCTTTGCTTTGTAGCAAAGAGACATATGAAAGCCGGCTAACTAAGGCAAGTCATATATGGGTGAGACAGTCAGCTCAACGTCTAAGTTTATAGAATTTAGATAAAACTGCAAGGAGGTAGCCTAGTTGTTAATCCGGGGATTCGATAGAATCAGAGGTCTCACTAGGTCATATTAGGTAAGTCATCTAGTTTCCACATGAACTAGGTTACCTAAAAGAAGCAGTTCGCCTAGCTACCTAGCTCAGTCTAGCGACCCCGAACAAGCTTCATTAAAGTTCAGATTGAGAGAGATAAGGAGCGAAAGGCCGACCAAGTGATGCTGCCCAAGCCATTTATTCATTCTATTTCGTACTATAGGACCGATCTGTCTATACGCCATCTTTGATAGCCCTAAGACTAGGACGGGGGGAAACTCTTACGGCTTCGCCTGACCTTCCCGATTCACTAACAAAAGATGAAAGCAAGAAGGATGCGATGTGTGTGCAACTCCATCAACTAAAACAACATATCCGAAAAGAGGATTCGAATTTCATTAATGAAAAAGAACGACGATCAACAAACGATCAACGAGAAAGCTCTACCACCCGGGATAGGAATGAATGGCGGTACGCTGATGTATCTGCTGGCTTCGGATTCGGATTTGGATGTGAATGCTTCTTTCGTACTTTCTTCTCGCCCTTATTCTTATTAGCTATGGGCGCTATCTTTCGTTCTTGCTTGCTTTCTCCCATTTGGAACTGGTGAGCCTACACGAGATGGACACGCTACCTTCATGATCCTATCTCGATTTCTTGCCATTCTTAGATCTTCGAGCTTGCCGGCTGCCAGCTATCCTAACTGAACTGGCGCTATTGAACTGGGTGAATAGGCTCTTTTCACCCCTTATACGATACGCTATTTCCTTTTGATGTGTTAAACCCGGTGCTAAATCCTATCTATCTTTCTTCGCCACTGCGGGACCCTCAGTCGCATCTAGCTTTCGGTGATCTTATTGCGCTTGCCTTTATATATAGGTCTGACTCCGATCCTTCTTTCCTTGGTGTCACATCAGCGGAATACTCTTATAGAGGGAAAGTGCACCTCACGAGCAAGAGAAGCTCGAAACGGGGCGGTAATGATTTCTTTT